GGTTATGGATTTTCAGTTTATGGGAGGTAGTATGGGATCTGTAGTGGGCGAGAAAATCACACGTTTGATCGAGTATGCTACCGATCAAAATTTACCTCTCATTCTAGTGTGTGCTTCCGGAGGAGCGCGCATGCAAGAAGGAAGTTTGAGCTTGATGCAAATGGCTAAAATATCTTCTGCTTTATATGATTATCAATCAAATAAAAAGTTATTCTATGTAGCAATCCTTACATCTCCTACTACAGGTGGGGTGACAGCCAGTTTTGGTATGTTGGGAGATATCATTATTGCCGAACCCAACGCCTACATTGCATTTGCGGGTAAAAGAGTAATTGAACAAACATTGAATAAGACAGTACCGGAGGGTTCCCAAGTGGCTGAATATTTATTCCATAAGGGCTTATTCGATCCAATCGTACCACGTAATCTTTTAAGAGGCGTTCTGGGCGAGTTATTTCAGCTCCATGCTTTCTTTCCCTTTCCTTTGAATCAAAAAATTCAATCAATCAAGTAGAAACTTATAAGCCTTAATTTAATATTTAATATATTTAATATTGAATTATATTTCATATTTATATTTAATTCGAGAAAGAATCATGCGGATATTTTTTTATCGATATTACACAGTGAATTTTTTCTTCTTTTTCCATGAAATTTGGAAAGGAAGTCCGAAGTCCTGCGTCTTTTTATATAGCCCGAGAACCCCGATTTTACTAAGAATCTCTTTTGTTGGATCATATTATAACGAATTTTTCGAGAATTTGAAAGAAACTCTTTCTTTTCTTTATTTTATTAAATGAAAATTTCATTATTTCATTATAAAAATTATAAAATTCTAATAGACTAAAAAAAAAATTAAAAATCTAGAATAGATTAATACTAAGTAATAATAACATAAGTATTAAATAAGTAATAATAAGAATTATTAAAATTAACAACGAATAAAATAATAAAGAAAAGTGGATTATCATAGATATATTTCATGTAACAACATATAGAAAGATGAATAAGCTCATTTAGTTACACTTTTCTTTACATTTATTATATACTTAAATATTATCTAGTTTATATATTATTTATTTTATTTAATATTCTATAATACATTAATTATAATACATTAATATCTCTATTTATATCTATTCCTTATTATATTTTAATATATATATATCTACATAATATACTCTTATATTCTATACTCCCTAGTATTGGATATACTCAATACTCACTTAAGTATTTAGAATAGTATAATTCTATATCAAGGATAAGATATCTTTATAACAATAACAGGTGAAAATCTTAATATAATATAATATAATAACCAATATAACAATAAATAACAGGTACAAATATTAAATCGAGGTACCCATTCTATGACAACGATCATCAACTTACCCGCTATTTTTGTGCCTTTAGTGGGCTTAGTATTTCCGGCAATTGCAATGGTTTCTTTATCTCTTCATGTTCAAAAAAATAAGATTTTTTAGATATTATGGGGTTAAATCTTATCTATTTTTTTTTTTCAAGACTTAGGCAGGCTTACTTTACTTGGATCATAGCAAAAATAGATATTCTATTTAGTAAAATATGAAATAACGTGTAGCTTCCCCCGAGCAGAAGCTCGTATTCACGCATAAACATAATACATAATATATGATTAAATGCATTATAGTTATTTGAAAATAAAGCGGTATTTTTTAGTATCGGGATGAATCTGAAACGTAAAGTCAATATATTTACATGTCCGTGGATATCTATAATAAATCATATCAAAGAGATGTTGTTATTTTAGTTTAGCTCTAAGCAATTGATGAATTACTCCTAAAGCTTTACATCATAATAGTGCTAGTTGATGAGAGTTACTTCGGAAAGAAAAAAATGAAAGTCAAATTTATTGGGGGATAACCCCAATTCCAATAAAATGCAACTAGATCTAGTATAGTATGAGTTGGCGATCAGACCGTATATGGATAGAACTTATAGCGGGGTCTCGAAAACCGAGTAATTTCTGCTGGGCCTTTATCCTTTTTTTAGGTTCATTAGGGTTTTTATTGGTTGGAACTTCTAGTTATCTTGGTCAGAATTTTATCCCTTTATTTCCCTCTCAGCAAATCATTTTTTTTCCACAAGGAATCGTGATGTCTTTCTATGGAATCGCGGGTCTTTTTTTTAGTTTCTATTTGTGGTGCACAATTTCGTGGAATGTGGGTAGTGGTTATGATCGATTCGATATAAAAGAAGGAATAGTGTGTATTTTTCGTTGGGGATTTCCTGGAAAAAATCGTCGAATCTTCCTCCGATTCCTTATGAAAGACATTCAATCCATCAGAATAGAAGTTAAAGAGGGTATTTATGCTCGTCGTGTTCTTTATATGGAAATCAAAGGACAGGGGTCCATTCCCTTGACTCGTACCGATGAGAATTTGACTCTACGAGAAATTGAACAGAAAGCTGCTGAATTAGCCTATTTCTTGCGTGTACCAATTGAAGTATTTTGAAAAAAAAAAAGTGAATGCTTTCTTATCAAAAGGGAAAAACCAATAACTCCGGACGAACTCTGCTTAGAACAAAAAAAAGTAAACGTACACGGAACAATCCTAAAAGGAAATAGTTTTTGTCCGTCTATCCTTTTTTGTTAATCAATGTTTTTTATCTTTTTTTTTTTTATAATATCTTGATAAAATAAAATCAGGAGTTCTTTTGTCTTGAAATTCGAATAATAGATATTTCATTTATTTTTTGCAAAAACGGATACTTGATAGAAATATTAGTATCGTATAGAGTCGACGAATTAGGTGAGTTTCTTTTTTAAAAATTCACAGACGCGCAAATGGCAAAAAAAAAAGCATTTATTTCCATTCTATATCTTGCATCTATAGTAGTTTTGCCTTGGTGGATCTCTCTCTCATTTTCATTTAATAAAAGTCTGGAATCCTGGGTTAATAATTGGTGGAATATTAGGCCCTCCGAATTTTTCTTGAATGATATTCAAGAAAAGAATATTCTCAAAGAATTCATAGAATTAGAGGAACTCTCCTTCTTCGACGAAATGATAAAGGAATACCCGAAAAGGCGTTTACAAAAACTTCACGTCGGGGTCTACAAAGAAACCATCCAATTGATCAAGATGCACAATGAGAGTCGTGTCCATACGATTTTACATTTCTCAACAAATATAATTTCTTTCCTTATTATAAGTGTTTATTCTATTCTAGGTAATGAAGAACTTATTTTTCTTAACTCTTGTCTTCAAGAATTCCTATATAATTTAAGTGACACAATAAAAGTTTTTTCTATTCTTTTATTAACTGATTTATGTATAGGATTCCATTCACCCCATGGTTGGGAACTAATGATTGGCTCTATCTACAAAGATTTTGGATTGGCTCATTATGAGCAAATTATATCTGGTCTTGTTTCTACTTTTCCAGTCATTTTAGATACAATTTTTAAATATTGGATCTTTCGTTATTTAAATCGTGTATCTCCGTCACTTGTAGTGATTTATCATTCAATGAATGATTGAAAAATGCTCGACCGATCAAATTCTAATGTTTGTTACTTTGTACATAAGCAAAACAGTCCAAATTGTACTTATTCTTTCTACCCACTCGGGAGATTCCTTCAATATTCCAGTAAAATTCTTTCAGTAAATATAAATAGCAGAATCATAGATAGGGAACTATACTAGTGACTTATCGAAATTTATTGTAGAAATTTGTAGAAATTTTCGGGATAAATGATTGGACCATGCAAACTAGAAATACCTTTTCTTGGATAAAGGAAAAGATTATTCGATTCATTTCCGTATCACTCATAATATATATAATAACCGCAGCACCCATTTCAAATGCGTATCCCATTTTTGCCCAGCAGGGTTATGAAAATCCACGAGAAGCGACTGGTCGTATTGTATGTGCTAATTGCCATTTAGCTAACAAGCCCGTAGATATCGAGGTTCCACAAGCGGTACTTCCTGATACTGTATTTGAAGCAGTTGTTCGAATTCCTTATGATCTGCAACTGAAACAAGTTCTTGCTAATGGTAAAAAAGGAGCCTTGAATGTGGGGGCTGTTCTTATTTTACCCGAGGGGTTTGAATTAGCACCTCCCGATCGTATTTCACCCGAGATTAAAGAAAAGATAGGAAATCTGTCTTTTCAGAGTTATCGCCCCACTAAAAAAAATATTCTTGTGATAGGTCCCGTTCCTGGTCAAAAATATAGTGAAATTACCTTTCCTATTCTTTCTCCGGACCCCGCTACTAAGAAAGATGTTCACTTCTTAAAATATCCCATATATGTAGGCGGAAATAGAGGAAGGGGTCAGATTTATCCCGACGGGAGCAAGAGTAACAATAATGTTTATAATGCTACAGCGGCGGGTATAGTAAGCAAAATCATACGAAAAGAAAAAGGGGGATACGAAATAACCATAGTGGAGGCATCGGATGAACGGCAAGTGGTTGATATTATCCCTCCAGGACCCGAACTTCTTGTTTCCGAGGGTGAATCCATCAAACTGGATCAACCATTAACGAGTAATCCTAATGTGGGTGGATTTGGTCAGGGGGATGCGGAAATAGTACTTCAAGATCCATTACGTGTACAAGGCCTTTTGCTCTTCTTGGCATCTGTTATTTTGGCACAAATATTTTTGGTTCTTAAAAAGAAACAGTTTGAGAAGGTTCAATTGTCCGAAATGAATTTCTAGATCCACGGATTTTCAACACCAAGTTCTAAAAAGAACCCAAAATTTTTGTTGGAAATTGGGTTATGTAATTCTCTATCATCAAAAAACTTCTGAAAAGCTTTTATGCTTGTTTATATTCTTTTTCTATCTTCTATCATATTTTGGTATTTTTGTTCTATCATATTTTGGAAATTACTTGTAACGTATTACTAGTTACAGTATGTATACTGTGAAGAAGACTATTTAACTTTCCTTATTCCATTACTTTTACTTCTTTATTTCTTTGTTTTTTCAATCAAAATCGAAGCACT